GCAAAAGAAAATTGAAATTACTAGTCTTAGAATATAGTTGAACCAAAACACCTATTTTTTTGAGTGATCATGTGATAACTTTTTGTTCTCATTCATTCAAGATATTTAAGATATTATATGAGTGAACTCATTACGGAATCTAATTAGTTAAAATGAAAGTAAAAGTTTTATAAGATTAATGTTCGTTCTAAAATATATAGATTCGATCCAATAAAACAAATGATAAAAATAGGAATAATTTTCTAATTTGATTCCATAATGATTGGAAAAGAGTTAGTTTTATTTTAAAACGAAATTACACTACCCAGTTCTTATTATTCGTTTATAAGTTGAATTGAAAAATGATCCAAGAATGCATTTGCTGATTGCAAACGCGGTATGGGTAGATGTTACAGATGATGAATCAATTTTTTTATATAGTTGTGACTTTATCCTTGTTAGTGCTGTCTATAATGATAGATGACTTAAAAACTTTCAATTGGTTTTTTTCTCCTATTTTGCAAAAAAGGAAACTCAGGTAAGTGCTTTTTTATAAACATATGTATAAAAAGACCATATTTCATTTAGCTCCTTGATGCCTACCATAACTAGTTATTTCGGTTTTCTACTAACGGCTTTAACTATAACCTCAGCTCTATTTATTGGTCTGAGCAAGATACGACTTATTTGAAATTAATTGCGCCTTTCTGCGAACTTCTGTGTATTTTTACCCCGTTAATTGCCAATTCTTGGTCATTGAGATTAATGGTAATTCGGATTAATATTTAGGTATAGATATTACCTCTTTTTTCTCCTTTCAAACAAATTGAAATGATTGAAGTTTTTCTATTTGGAATTGTGTTAGGTCTAATTCCTATTACTTTGGCTGGATTATTTGTAACTGCCTATTTACAATACAGGCGTGGCGATCAGTTAGACCTTTGATTAATTAACATCTCTTTTTTTGATTGACCTCCTCCTTTCTTTAATATCCAGGAGGTCAAATAAAGATTGCTGTTCCAGTTAGTGTTTCAGTCAAATTCCATCGAAGAAGATACAAATCACGCTCTGTAGGATTTGAACCTACGACATCGGGTTTTGGAGACCCACGTTCTACCGAACTGAACTAAGAGCGCTTTCTTCTCATAAAAGAAAAGACTGTAAAGAAAAGGATTGGCCCCAATACATCTTGTATGTATACACATATAGTATCATCATAAGAATAAAAGATTCTATATGATATGTCCAACGTGAATTGATCTCAAAAAATCCCTCGTTACTGCTCAAAGGAGCAGTAATAGGTAGGGATGACAGGATTTGAACCCGTGACATTTTGTACCCAAAACAAACGCGCTACCAAGCTGCGCTACATCCCTTCCATTGGTCTACAGTGTCATTGTAGAGAATTCCTGTCTTGTTTTCCACATCGTTATTGCCTCTATTAAAATCTAGAATTTTTATGCCCATTTCGCCTTTTTGGTCTCATTTAACATATAATAATAGTAAAATACTTCTGGAACCCCTAGGAAAAAGAAATGAGTCTTTTTGGGGAATAGTGGGGAAGAAAAGGACGTTTTTTCTGTATTTAACAAAAAGTAAATCTTATTTACTGGATGATTGTACATTTCAATATGTATTATCTTATGTATGTATTACTATAAAAGGAGGTTTTTCAATGCGAGATCTAAAAACATATCTTTCCGTGGCACCGGTACTAAGTACTCTATGGTTCGGTTCTTTGGCAGGTTTATTGATAGAGATTAATCGTTTTTTCCCGGATGCGTTGACGTTCCCCTTTTTTTCATTCTAGTTATTGACGTGGGAAGGAATAAAGAAGATTAGAGATACAATTAAATAAAGCCCCCTCTTTTCTCTTTTTTCCCTAGAAAAAGGGAGGAAAGAGAAAGAATATTACATTGAACAGCTGTGAGAGTCGGGTTCAGGTTGGAATTAAATTAATATGAATTTCTATGTATTAAATTTCTATGGAAGTCTAATACAAACTCTGGTTCTAGGGAAAGCGTATTCTAGAGGATAATTATATGAAATACTGTACTATTGAAATATAGTTTAGAAATCTTTCTATCGTATTTCCTATATTGATTGTAATGAAATCTTGCATAAGAGGATAGCTAGTTACAAATTTTTTCCTTCCTTTCTTCTTTTTCGTTTCGAATTGAAAAAGGAAGAGTTGAGTAAATGAAAAATCCAAAGGAGGTTCATGGCTAAGGGTAAAGATGTGCGAATACCGGTTCTTTTGGAATGTACCGCTTGTGTTCGAAACGGTGTTAATAAGGAATCAACGGGGATTTCCAGATATATTACTCAAAAGAACCGGCACAATACGCCTAATCGATTGGAGTTGCTAAAATTCTGTCCATATTGTAACAAACATACGATTCATGGGGAGATAAAGAAATAGATCGAACGAACCGAGCACCGGCGCCCTTATCTTTCTTACAAGGAAAGGGCAAAAATGACATTATATATATAACATATTTAACATAGTTAAAGATAATTATAAACAAACCAAATCCTATTTATTTATTCTAATAAAAGATATGGCTGAAATAGGATTTTAGGGATAAGAAATAAACTAACCAAACCATGGAAAAATCTAAGCGAACTTTTCTTAAATCCAAGCGATCTTTTCGTAGGCGTTTGCCCCCGATCCAATCGGGGGATCGAATTGATTATAAAAACATGAGTTTAATTAGTCGATTTATTAGTGAACAGGGAAAAATATTATCTAGACGAGTGAATCGATTGACCTTGAAACAACAACGATTAATTACTATTGCTATAAAACAAGCTCGTATTTTATCTTTGTTACCTTTTCTTAATAATGAGAAACAATTTGAAAGAACCGAGTCGATCACCAGAACTCCCAGTCTTAGAGCCAGAAAAAGATAGGTTTACTCTTTCTTCACTTGAATTCAAATGCCCATCCGAACTCAAACGCGGATTTCTTTTTTGTTGGAAAAATCCAAGAATCCGGATTGAAGTCTCGTGTCGTAAGAAAAAAAAGAATAATCTGGGAAGAATAAAATTTTTTATTGAACGTGTTGATTCATATTTATTTTGACTACTTTCTGATATTTTATCATATTCTAATTCTATTCATTTTTATTCGATCTTCCCGGAGTTCATTCTCCGGGCAACTCCGTTTAACCGGTGGATTCTTTCCAACCTACTTCTTTTATGATCTCATTGGAAATCATATAAAGACAATTCCTATTTGATATAGCTATTTGTGCAAGTATTTTACGATTAAGAAGCAACTGTCTCTTGTACAGATCATTTATTAATCTACTATAACTATAGCATACCCCCCTTTCACGAATTGCTGCATTTATTCGAGTGATCCACAAACGACGAAAGTTTATTTTTTGCCTATCCCTATCCCGATGAGCCGAAACCAAAGCTCTTATTTTTTGTTGAGTAATAGTTCGAGTAAGTCTTGAATGAGCCCCCCGAAAGCTTGATGCAAATAAACGAATTTTTGTTCTACGTCTCCGAGCGATATATCCCCGTCTAATTCTGGTCATTGAATAAATGAAACTTTAACAAATAACTAATAGATTTCCTTTCTTTCAGTTATTCTTTTGCCCCTTTCCTAGTATATTAATAACAAAACGGATTTTTCCAATGTATAAACTAAAAATTCCAATGGCTTTCGCTACTATAACCTTCCCAACCACGATTTTTTATTTTTTTATAGGCATTTCACCTCGAAATACAAAATTGTACTATACTAGGTTAAAAAAAATAGCAATGATAACTAAATAGTGGATTCCATCGTTTCTATGGTTACTTCTTAAACGGTGAGGTCTTCTCTATACACCGGAGCCCTTACTTCATTTAATCAATGTTATTGCTAACTTGTATAGTTCACATTCTTCGGCTCTACCCATGAATTATCCAGTAATAGGTCTTTCACAACGAGCTCTACCTATACAGTAACGGTATTTAATTATGAAAGTTGGCTGGGTAGCTGACCCTGTTAGTCCGTTCTTGCAAGAGGGGTCTATGTTACTAAGATTTCCTCCGCTTAATGGATAACCATTTGCTACCAATGGAGAGTTACTTCTCATCTTGAATTGAGGTAAGTGGTTTTACACCAATAGAAACCATAAATTTCATACACAATAAAAGGGATATGACCCCATTTTCTTATTTTTAGATAGTAAATGTAGTTTGTTTTTCCGTTCTATCCTATTTGATCATTGATATTCGAACATTGTTCTGTTTCCTTTGTTCTAGTTTATGATCTGAACGAGTCGCACATACACCCTAGTACATGTTCCTCGACGCTGAGGGCATCCCCGAAGCGCGGGGGATTTTGTGACATTTCTGATTGGCTGTCTTGTATTTCTAATAAGTTGTTTAATCGTTGGCATGTTGAATCATATACATAATGAGTTGGTTTAGATCGATCCTAACCGTATGATTCTGAATGACTTTTATTCAATAGAATAGAATCGATAGATCAATAGAATCATCAATCAATAGATAGTAAATAAATAAAAGTCATAGAATATTAAACGCGGCAGGGTTCATTTTAAATCACGAATTGACGCGAAATTCAGGCTATTTATTGTCATTCAACCGCTACAAGATCAACAATTCCATAAGCTTGGGCCTCTGTTGCTGACATAAAAATATCTCTTTCCATGTCTTCGGATACAACCCAGAAGGGTTTCCCCGTTCTTTGTACATAAACCCTTGTCAGGGTTTCACGTAGTTTCAGCAGTTCTCCCACTTCCAGGATGAATTCTCCCGTTGCTACTTCAGAAAAAGAACCAGCGGGTTGATGGATCATTACCCTGATGATATAAGATAAAAAAGGTTTCTCTATTTCGCATGATGAGGGGAAGATAAAAGAAAGATAAAAGAATAATAAGAAAAAAGATAGAATCGAACAACCGTACGGGCATTATGCATTGCATACGGCTCTACAATAAAATTGACCCTTACCTTCAGATCGATCAGACCCCGATCGGTAAATGATCAACTTACCA